AATGATCCCACAAACAAAGGAATTGTACAGTACGAAATAACGTAAAAATGGATTCATTAAAACAAAAAGACGCCCTTGTTACTCAAATTGTTTATTTTTGACAGGAATCAATAAAAAATTAAAAATATTTGAATCCGATTAGATTTCATCCAAATGTAGTAATAGAAAAATGAAGGGAACTATTCCGATTTCATTGAAGTTGAAGAATCAAAGAATTTCTCCTAGAGATTCGGATAATTTGAGAAGTTTTGATTCCAAAGAGGAAAAAGAGTCGAATAATAATTCTATGATTAAAATGGAATACCGTCTGTTTTGTGTTGTGTGTATAGTGGGTATACGCATACAATCAAATATAAAAACCCGAAGGGCGGTTCATGAATTTGGAATAAATCTATGGGTTAAGAGGTTAAGTAAGGAATTCTTGTTGAAAAATCGAAAACAGGAAAGGGATTTTCTAATTTTTATGAAAATGGAATAATAGTTTAAACTAAATAGAATCGTGGTATAAAGGTAGCCATTAAACATAGTCTAAAAAAATAGATCGATCGGCGGATTCGTTCCAATTGAGTGATTTAATCCGGTATAAATATTATAAAGGGCTGATATCTTCGCAAACATGAATAGATATATATCTTTATTTAAATTTTACAATTTTTTTCATAAAAAAAATTATCTTTATCCCGAGCCTCGGAGGAAGGATTTATCTTTGATGAAAAGTTTTATACTTTTAGAGTTACATTTTTATAGTGAAAATTGAATGTACATACCTATAAAAAATTAATATAAATGACTCACTATTTACTCGGTTTTTGGGCCATAATCATTATGTAGGAGAGATGGCCGAGTGGTTGAAGGCGTAGCATTGGAACTGCTATGTAGACTTTTGTTTACCGAGGGTTCGAATCCCTCTCTTTCCGTATCCTTCACCTAATTCATCAATGTTACTGGCCACAATGCATCAAATAAGAATGGATACTCCAACAGCTAGCCCGTATCTTTTCTTTGATATGGATTCTTTATTCCTAATCCTAATTTCTGTGGTACGAAAATACTGGACAAAATGGACAAGGAATTAAAATCCCCTACTGATCTAGAGATCCATGAATGAGATAAAAATCCACAGACCAAACCTCTTAACTTAACTCAGTCCCTTTACTTAAGCGAAAAAAGGGGGCAAAATTGGCCGAACCCTATGTTGTTTTAGTTAGGGTTAAGTCTGACGAGAGTAATATTCTACAACTAGTAATTCATTTATTTTCAAACCGACCCATTTACTATCTATTATTTGATTGACTAATCCTTTATATTGGAATGGGTGAAGAGTCAAATGTTTTGGTAATTCCTCCGGGGGGGATGAATCAAGATGATTTTGAATCAGAGCCTTAGATTTTTGCTCATCTCTCACCGTAATAATATCTCTGGGTTTGCATCGATAACTTGGTATATCTACTATCCGACCATTAACTAAAATATGCCTATGGTTAACTAATTGGCGGGCTTGAGGAATAGTCGAAGCCATACCCAATCGAAAAAGGATGTTATCCAAACGCATTTCAAGTAATTGTAGTAAAACCTGACCTGTTGACCCTTTGGCTTTTCCGGCGATACGAACGTATTTAAGTAATTGTTGTTCCGTAAGACCATAATGAAAGCGCAATTTTTGTTTTTCTTCTAAACGAATACGATATTGCGATTTTTTGCCGGGGCGCGCTTGGGTTCGAAGATCGTTTCCGGCTCTAGGCTTTTTACTAGTTAGCCCCGGTAAAGCCCCCAGACGGCGGATTTTTTTGAAACGAGGTCCTCTGTAACGCGACATAAAGACTCCTTTTTTTTATGAAATTTCATAAACCAAAATTAAAACTAAACTAAAATATGATAAATGAAGCGAAATTTACTGAAGTATTACAAAGAATAATTAGAGGAATTGTATCAATATCCGGACCTTATTGTATATAAATATTATATATATAATTGTATTATATAAATAAAAAAGAAAAAGAATTTGAAATAATAGAAAAAATGTAAGGGCTCTTTTCTTGATTGATTTGTTCTTACAGAGACCAAACCCCTCCAACTCCAATTTTTATTCATAATTGGAAGTTTCTATGAAATAATAGAAAGGGCTCGGTGACCTTTAGGAAAGGGCAAAGAAGCTTTTCACTTTGATTTCATATTATCAATTATCTAAAAAAAAACAAATGGAGAAAAGCCGGCTATCGGAATCGAACCGATGACCATCGCATTACAAATGCGATGCTCTAACCTCTGAGCTAAGCGGGCTCGCATAATATAAATTGTACACGTATACTAATTTAGTAAACTACTGCTACTAAGATCTTAATTTTTTATTCTTAGCTATTTCATAAGAAATATGATATAAATGTAAAAAAATTCAACGTTAGAAACGAATAAGAATGGAAAATCTAATTTCCAAAAACATTTCATTTTGATCTATTAATTTAGATCTATTTCTCAAATATATGTTTATCAATAAAAAATATCTTAATTTGTTTAATTAGATACTAAGATTTTTTTAGTATATCCATATTTAATTTACTATTTTTTTAATATTTTTTTTTGATATTTTACTATATAATGACTATATAAAAATAAAATATTTTAGTACATAGTTTTATATTTCTATATATTTAGTTATATTTCGAATTTGAAATATAATTTGGTAACTAAAGTTAGTAATATAATCTAGTAATTATAATCTAGTAATTAAGTTCTAGTAATTAAGTTCTAGTAATTAAGTTAGAATCGTATAATATATTCTAAAAATATTATTATTATATTATTAATTTTAATTAATATAATTTTAATTAATATAATTATAATTTTAATTAATATAATTTTAATATTTTAATATAATTAATTATTATATATATTTGAAATCGAAAATATATAATTTATATAATAAAAAAGAATTTCCTATTTCATTAATATTCATTGATAACTCATTGATAACTAATTGATAACTAATTCGAAATTAACGGAATAATTAATTGATTAATTATGGCTATTAATGAAATTTGAAATTACTAAATTGCCCTTTGTCGTTTTTTTTTATTATTTATTAGGGTCTTCCCTAATAAATAATAAAAAGAGAAAAGTGCAATCCAGATCATAATGAAACATTCCTATGGTTTCATTCGGAAAGGCGAAACCTAAGACGAAAAAAAAAAGAATCGACCGTTCAAGTATTAAAAATTGCACACTAAAAATGATAGAAATAGGGACATGTATAAGTATAATATATATTATATAATAGATATATGTTATGTGGTATATATCTATATTGAATTTCTGATTGGACCAAGTATGGTTTACAATCGAGATGAAAGAAGATAGATACGAAATCAAATAGGAGCAAACACTTTTCAATACAGGAATCGATATCTAATGAATTCCACGGTTCCAGCATAATAAAAATGGAAATGAACGAAAAGGGGTAAACGGCATCATGATGTGATCCTAATCACATCACAAAAAAAGGGGGGATATGGCGAAATTGGTAGACGCTACGGACTTAATTGGATTGAGCCTTGGTATGGAAACCTACCAAGTGATAACTTTCAAATTCAGAGAAACCCTGGAATTAAAAATGGGCAATCCTGAGCCAAATCCCGTTTTATGAAAACAAACAAGGGTTTCAGAAAGCGAGAATAAATAAAGGATAGGTGCAGAGACTAAATGGAAGCTGTTCTAACAAATGGAGTTGGCGGCATTGTGTTCGTAAAGGAATCCTTCCATCGAAACTTCCGAAAGGATGAAACCGATGAAACCTATAAGTATATGTATACTTAACTGAAATACTATCGCCAAATGATTAAAAATGATTAATGACGACTCCAACCGGTTCTATAATTTTTATATATCTATTTAGATGAAAAATAGTCGTTGATCAAATCATTCACTCCATCATAATCTGATAGATCTTTTTAAGAATTGATTAATCGGATAAGAATAAAGATAGAGTCCCATTCTACGTGTCAATATCGACAACAATGAAATTTATAGTAAGAGGAAAATCCGTCGACTTTAGAAATCGTGAGGGTTCAAGTCCCTCTATCCCCAAAAAGACCTGGTTGCCTCGTTGCCTCCCTAATTATTTATCTTCTCATTTTATTATCGACTCGAAATTGGTTATGTTTCTCAGTCATTCTCACTCTACTCTTTCACAAACCTATCTGAGCAGAAAAATATTTTCTTATCACAAGCCTTGTGTGTGATATATATGATAATGATACGTGTACAAATGTAAATCAGCATCTTTGAATAATGTATTAAATTTGAATAATTAACAATCCATATCATTATTTGTACTGTATTGAAACTTACAAAGTTTTATTTTAGAAGATACAAGAAATTCTACAAGGGCCTGGATAATACTTTGTAATATCTTTTCGTTTTTTTAATTGACATAGACCCAAGTCCTATATTAAAATAATATGAGGATGATGCGTCGTGAATGGTCGGGATAGCTCAGCTGGTAGAGCAGAGGACTGAAAATCCTCGTGTCACCAGTTCAAATCTGGTTCCTGGCACATGAGTAATTTGTATGAGTATATATTCTACAAATTAATTGATATGGGTCAACATCCATATTCAGTATTATAGTATAGATCATGATACATACTTATCCATCTAAGTGTCGGAGATATACCCCTTACTAATTATGTAATTATGTTTTATGTATATAAAGTATACAAAAGAAACGATGGGTATTGTGTATTAAAGTATACAAAAGAAACAAATTCTATTTTGTTTCCTCTTCTTTTTTTATTTGTTCGTGTCTACGCCAGTTCAAAAAAATGTTACTACCATATTTGAAAACGGTTGCTTAGTTGAAAGACCAAAAAATAGAGTCTAGGGGAGTTGAAGGGCGGGAATAGCCAAGATTCATCTCGGATAATGTACGAATAGAATACGACCCTCTTTCATTTCCTTATATTTTTCATATTCTATTTCTTCATTTCATTTCCTCCTATGTTACT